AATACTTATAAAGATACAGAAGATTTAGTAGAATTTTTTTTTATAAATAAGATTCATGATCTACTTCTTAATGATTCCGTAGAACTTCACCGTCAATCATTTTTGAATTCTACAGAAGAAAAAGAAATTTATTCAGAAAGTGAAGCAAAATATTTTCAATTTGTATTTGATGTAATTACAACAAATACAAAAGATCAAAAAAGAATGAAAAATAAATCTCTTGGAATTAGAAAAGAAGAAATAAGTAAAAAGGTTTTTCGATGGTCATACAAATTAACCGAGAATTTGGGAAAAGAAGAAGAAGAAAATGAAGAAGATTTGGAGGAAGAAGATTATGAGATTCATTCAAGAAGAGCCAAACGTGTGATAATTTATAACGATAATGATCAGAATACCAATTCTCTTTCTAGTATTCAGAATACTAGTAACAATGATGAAAAGGATGATCAAACGGAAGAGGAAGAGGTGGCTTTGATACGTTACTCACAACAATCGGATTTTCGTCGCAATCTAATCAAAGGATCCATGCGCGCTCAAAGACGTAAAACAGTTATTTGGAACCTCTTTCAAGCAAATGTACATTCTCCTCTTTTTTTGGATCGTTTAGACAAAACATCTTTTTTTTCGTTTTTTGATATCAACGAAATTAAGAATATAATTTTTAGGAATTGGATGGAGAGAGAACAAGAATCAGAATTAAAAATTTCCTATTTTGAAAATGAAGATAAGAAAGAAGAAAAGGAGAAAGAAGAAAAAAAATATAAAAATGAACAGATAGAAATATCAGAAGCTTGGGATACCTTTATATTTACTCAAGTAATAAGAGGTTTGATGTTAGTAACCCAATCTTTTCTTAGAAAATACATTATATTGCCTTCATTAATAATAGCCAAAAATATTTTCCGTATGTTATTATTTCAAATTCCCGAGTGGGACGAGGATTTTAAGGAATGGAATAGAGAAATCCATATTAAATGCACTTATAACGGTGTTCAATTATCAGAAACAGAATTTCCCCAAGCTTGGTTAATAGACGGTATTCAGATAAAGATTTTATATCCTTTCTGTCTAAAACCTTGGAGAAAATCTAGGGCACGATCTCATCATAGAGATCTAAAAAAAAAAAAAGAAAAAAAAACAAATTTTTGTTTTTTAACAGTCTGGGGAATGGAAGCGGAACTTCCCTTTGGTTCTCCCCGAAAACGACCTTTCTTTTTTGAACCTATTTATAAAGAACTTCAAAAAAGAAAAAAAAAAGTGAAAAAGAAATTTTTACAACTTCTAATAAATAAAAAAAGAAAATCCTTTCTAAAAGTTAGAAAAGAAAAAAAAAAAAGAGTCATCCAAATAGTTCGAATTATCAACCTAATAATGAAAAAACTGGATAAAGTAAATCCAAATTTACTATTTGAAGTGAGGAAAGAAAAAGTATATGAACTGAACAAAAATAAAAAAGATTTAAAAAGAAATATTCCTAGCGAATCATCCGTTCTAAATCAAACGAGAAATTGGTTCAATTATTCACTAATAGAAAGAAGAATGAAAGATCTTTCTGATAAGACAATTCAAATAAGGAATCAAATCGAAGGAATTGCAAAAGACAAGAAAAAAAAAGAAATAGTTATAATTTATGATAATAAAAGATCAGGATTACAGAAGCATATTTGGAAAATATTAAAAAGTAAAAATATCCGATTAATGCGTAAATCACACTACTTTATCAAATCATTCATTGAAAAAATATACATAGATATTTTTTTATGTACCATTACCATTTCTAAGATCAATACACAACTTTTCTTTGAATCAACAAAAAAGATCTTTAATAAATCCATTTACAACAATGGAATAAATAAAGAACAAGAAGTAATTGATGAAAGAAATCAAAATACAATGAATTTTCTTTTAACTATAAAAAAATTGTTATCAAATATTGATAATACTAAGACTAGCAAGAAAAATTCCAATACTTATTGGAACTTATCTTCCCTATCCCAAGCATATGTTTTTTACAAAATATCACAAAACCAATTACTTAATAAATATCAATTGAGATCTGTATTTCAATATCAAGGGAGCTATCCTTTTTTTAAGGATAATTTAAAAGACTATTTTATGATACACGGAATATTTAATTATAAATCAAGACATAAGCAAATTAATACGTTTGTAATGAACGAATGGAAAAACTGGTTAAAAAGTTATTATCAATACGATTTATCTCAAAAAAAAAAGTATCAATTAGTATTAGTACCTAAAGAATGGAGAAATAGAATTGATAAACATCGTATGATTCAAAACAAGGAATCAAACCAATTGGATCTCTATAAAAAATACCGATTCATTTATTCCATGAAAGAAAATGACTATGCAGAGAATTCATTTATGAATAAAAAAGATAAATGGAAAAAACATTACAGATATGATATTTTATCATATAAATACATAAGCCTCCCTAATTTATACATTTCTGGATCAACATTAGGAAAAAACGGAGACCAAGAAATTACATATCATTTCAATACATCGAAACCTGAATCATTTTATGTATTGGTAAGTATACCTAGTAATGATTATCTAGAAAAAGGATTTCTTATTTATAGGAATACTAATTTGGATAGGAAATATTTTGATTGTAGAATTCTTCATCTTTGTTTTCTAAATAATATTGAGAATAATATGGAGATCTGGACCAATGCACATATTGGCATCAAGATTCAGAAAAATACTAAGACTGAAATTAATAATTTTAACAAAATGGAAAAAAAAAATCTTTTTTTTTCAACAATTCATCAAGAGATAAAAACATGCAATTTCATTTTTGATTGCATGGGAATGAATAAAAAAAGGTTCTATGATAATGATATCGCATCCAATCATGATACTATATCCAATCTAGAAACTTGGTTCTTCCCAGAATTTGTACTACTTTTTGATGTATATAAAATTCAACCTTGGATCATTCCAATCAAATCACTCTTTTTTCATTTTTCTATAAATGAAAAAATTAACGTAAAATCATCTAAGAAAAAAAAAGATCTTGAATTAGTAAATTACAAGCAGGAAGAAAACCAACAACAGGTCCAAAGAAATCTTGTATTGAATCTACTAAACCAAAAGAATAAAAAAGCTGTTGAAGAAGATTACGCAAGCTTAGAAATAAAAAAAGGTATAAAAAAAAAACAATATAAGAGCAAGAATGAAATGGAACTAGATTTCTTTTTGAGAAAATATTTACTTTTTCAACTAAGATGGGCTGATCATTTGAATAATAAAATAATGAAAAATATAAGGGTATATTGTCTCCTACTTAGACTGATAAATCCAAAGGAAATTGCTATATCTTCGATTCAAAGAGGTGAAATAAATCTAGATGAAATGTTGATTCAAAGGGACCTAGTTCTTGCAGAATTGATAAGAAAGGGAATATTTATTATTGAACCAATTTGTCTATCTATACGAAGGGACGGAAAATCTATTATATATCAAACTATGGATATTTCATCAGTCGATAATAAGAAGTACCAAACAAATAAAAAATACATAAAAAAAAGAATTGAGAAAGGGGGGTTTGAAAAATCCATTGCACGACACAGCAACATATTTTTGAGTGGAGACAAAAATCATTATGATTTACTTGTTCCTGAAAATATTCTATCCCCCAGACGTCGTAGAGAATTTCGAATTCGAATTTGTTTAAATTCCCGGAATTTTCATGTTGTGGATAGAAATCCAAGATTTTGCAATGAAAATAAAATAAGAAACTGTGGGCAATTTTTGAATGAGAACAAACATATTAATACAGATAGAAAAAATTTCATTAAATTCAAATTGTTTCTTTGGCCCAATTATAGATTAGAAGATTTAGCTTGTATGAATCGCTATTGGTTTGATGCCAATAACAGCAGTCGTTTCAGTATGTCAAGAATACATATGTATTAACAATTAGGAATGAATGAAATTCCAATGAAAAAGAATTTATAGTGGATTTCCTACATATCGTCTAACATATTTGGTAGATGAGAAAGCCAAAACATATACACTATGTAGTAATATTATAATACATGATGCTGATTTCATAGTATATCTACTTTCATTAGGAAGAGTGGAATTTCTTTAAGTAAAAAGAACAAAGAAATTGTTCTATTTCGCGAATACATATATGTTTTGTATATTTTTATCAAAATATACAAAACATAAAAACATAAACCACATAAATGAAAAAAAGAGTATATGAATAGAATTCAAATTTGATGTATACTAGATGAAAAGATAAAAATAACTGGCATAATAAATATTCTTTATTATTCTTTTTTTATTTTATTTTTCCTGATCGGTAAAATTCACAGAAAATAAAGATACAAATTTTCATTTATGGTCAAAAAAAATTCATTCATCTCAGTTATTACACAAGAAGAAAAAGAAGAAAATAGTGGATCTGTTGAATTTCAAGTATTCCATTTCACCAGTAAGATACGGAGACTTACTTCACATTTAGAATTGCACAAAAGAGATTTTTTATCACAAAGGGGTCTACGAATAATTCTAGGAAAACGTCAACGATTATTGACTTATTTGTCAAAGAAAAATAAAGTGCGTTATAAAAAATTAATGGATCTATTAAAAATTCGGGAACCAAAAATTTCTTAATTCAATTTGAATTTCTTATTATTATTCTTGTTCTTTTTTATTTTTTAATTCTTTTTTTCTTAGTTCAGTTATTCTTTGTTTATATTTTTCATTTATATTTTTCATTTGAATAAATTAATGAAATAATGAATTAAGGAAAAAAATATGAGCCACAAGGTACATTGGAAAAAGTTTCATAATTACCTTATCCCATACAAATCATTTACCTGTAACTATTCAATATCTTTAGTAATATTTCTGAAATCAGTTCTTATATTAGGAGGTCTGGGAATAGTCTTATTTACCAATCCCATTGATTCTGCCTTTTCATTGGTATTGGTTCTTCTTGTTTGTATATCCTTAATTCTATTATCTATATAATTATTCTACCTATAGAACTATATAGTTTATAACTATATAATTAGATTTCTATATACTAGAATCTTTCTATATCTATATACATTATATATATATATAGTAAATTTAACATGAATTGAATTCGTAAACTTATATTTCATGGTTATTGAAATGGAAATCAAAGTATCTTGGTTCTTTCTCATAAACAGATTAAAAAATCTATTTATTCTTAAAATTTTGATAAATCATTGATTCATCTGGTGTCTACAATAGAAAATATATGATTATTTCATTTTCTTATTTTACCAGATTGAAAATTTTTTGTGTTCAAAACTGGAATTTACAGACCCAATGTCACATTCAGTAAAGATTTATGATACATGTATAGGATGTACCCAATGTGTTCGAGCTTGCCCCACGGATGTATTGGAAATGATACCTTGGGACGGATGTAAAGCTAAGCAAATTGCTTCTGCGCCAAGAACCGAAGATTGTGTAGGTTGTAAAAGATGTGAATCTGCTTGTCCAACGGATTTTTTGAGTGTCCGTGTTTATTTATGGCATGAAACAACTCGCAGCATGGGTCTTTCTTATTGATATGTGACAAAAAACTTCACTTGAATCATTTGATTCCTCTTTACCGACAAAAGCCCGTATTCGAGAAAAGAGAATATATTATTCTTCTCCCGAGCACGGGCTTTTCTGCTATAATCTTATCTTGTCTTTATCACGAGTTATTTTCCTTGGTTAACAATACTTTTTGTTTTGCCCATATTTGCGGGTTCTTCAATTATCTTTTTCACTCATAGGAGAAATAAGGTATATAGGTGGTATACTCTATATATATGTATCCTAGAGTTCCTTCTAATGATCTATTTATTTTGTTTTTATTTTGTTATCATTTCCCAATTGGACGATCCAGTAACCCAATCCAAGAAGGATTCTAAATGGATCAATCTTTTTGATTTTCAATGGAGACTGGAAACCGATGGACTTTCCATAGGACCCTTTTTACTGACAGGATTTAGAACTACTTTAGTAGCTTGGCCAATTACTCAAAATCCGCGATTTTTCTATTTCTTGATGTTAGCAATGTATAGTGGTCAAATAGCATCATTTTCTTCTCGAGACTTTTTCCTTTTTTTCATCATGTAGGAATTCAAATTAATTACTTTTTTTATTTACTTTTATCCATGTGGGGAGTAAAAAAATGTCTATACTCGACTACAAAGTTTCTTTTGTGCACTACCGGAGGTTCTTTTTTTTCTCTTAATAGGAATTCTAGGTATGGGTTTCCTAATTATAGGAATAACTGGCATAGGACTTAATGAAATCATTTTACAAATACTATCTCATAGATTGATTTCTCATAGATTGATTGGTGCTGCGCTTTTTTCTTAGAAGAAACAAGTTGTGATAGAAGACGTTTTTTTTTATCTCGAAGAGATGGGGGATACCTATTCCAATGTCAAAAATCTTTATCATGTTTAGTAGTTTCTCGATGGTTTCTCTTGCATTGCCAGGAATGAGTGGTTTTGTTGCAGAATTCTTACTCTTTTTTGGAATAATTATAAGCCCAATTTCATACCAAAAATGTTAATTACTTTTGTGATGTCAATTGGAATGATATTAACTTCTATTTTTTATTATCTATGTTATGATATTACGTCAGATTTTCTATGGATACAAGCTATTTAATATTACAAACTCGAATTTTTTTGATTCTGGACCACGAGAACTATTTGTCTCGATCTATATCTTTCTATCTGTAATAGGAATTGGTATTTATCCTGATTGGTTCTCCCGTTATCGATTGACAAGGTACAAGTTCTATTTTTATAGATACTAATTATTTTTTTAGATTCAATAAATTTCATTAATTGAAAAAAAAAAAAAAAAGTCTTAGAATTCTTTGACTTTCATATTTTCACGATTATTCGTTGTGCAATGAAAAAAAGGTAAGTGTTAATTAGAATTGTAATTAGATATATCTAAAGTTTTTGAGAACCTTTTAAATAGAGGAATTATTCAAAAGGTTCTCAAAAACTCGCACAAAATTTCATTGTGTATCTGACGATTCTTTTATGTATCCTTTCTTTTTTATGTATTCTTTATGCAGTTTCTTTTATTCAATTATTCAATTAGATATTCATTGGAATGAGCCATAACTATGGAACCCAATTCCTAATAGATTGATCCCAAAATAGCATATCCAAATTAGGAGAAATCCTATAGAAGCTACAAATGCCGAATTCGTAACTTTATCTTGCAATTTTGCATTTTTTCTAGTATGTAAATAAATTGCAAATATGGTCCAAGTAATAAATGCCCAAGTTTCCTTAGGGTCCCAATTCCAATATGAACCCCATGCTTCATTAGCCCATACTGCTCCAGAAAGGATGCCTATGGTTAAAAAGGTAAACCCTAAACTAATGACACGATAACTCCAAGAATCCAAATGCTGAATTAATTGATATTTGTAAAAATTTTTAAATGATAGGAAAGAAGTCTTTTTTAAAATACTTCCTTTTTGGTTCAAATATTCCATATTACCAAAGAAAAACGATTTTCTTAAACTTAAAAAATTCTTGTTTTTCAAAAAAAAATCGGTTTTTTTTTGAAATGTAATCACTATAAGAGCAACTGATAATAATGATCCGCATAAAAGAGCTGCATAGCTCAATAACATCATACTGACATGCATCATTAACCACTGAGATTGTAGAGCAGGTACTAATATTGCGGGTTGATGCATTTCAGTTGAAAGACCTGACGTGGCGAAACCTTGGGTAAAAATGGCACTTGGTGCAGTTATTGTGTTTAAATCATTTTTATAATTCCTAATATACGGAATTATATGAATAATGGATAAACTCCATGAAAGGAAAATTAATGATTCGTATAAATTACTTAAAGGAAAATGTCCCGAAGAAATCCAACGAGTAACTAAAAACCCTGTTATAGAGGAAAAAGTAGCTATCATTCCTTTTTCTAATGAATTACGTAATTCTTCGATTTCGTAGACTAATAAGTTCATCAAATGAATTATAATCACAATTGAGATGATCGAAAAGGAAATATGAGTTAATATATGCTCTAAGGTCGCAAATATCATAAAGAAAAGTCCTTTTTAAAAATTTGAAATTGGGGCTTAAATAGAATATAAAATATTGAAAAATTTAGATTCTTTAGATTCTATTAGATCTATTATACTATTAGATCTATTGCATCTATATTATTAACATGAATTAATCTTTATGCCGCCACTCGGACTCGAACCGAGATGCTCTAGCACTGCTTCCTAAGAGCAGCGTGTCTACCAATTTCACCATGGCGGCGGCTTACTTTAAATATTTAAATAATAATAGGAAATTCATGTTGAATTGTCTATATTCAATAAAGTTTAGCAAACAATGAAGAAAGATGCATTTCCATTCGTATATTCATATGGAAATGTTCAATATAAATACTACTGAATTAGTATCTTCATCTTCGTAAGTTCATTTTTAATAATCAATTTTATCCGTACTATAAATCTAGCTTTTGTTTATCCAGAACAGTCAAAACTCAAAAGTTTCGTTCTCAGTTGGAGTCTAAAATTCATAATTTTTTTTTCTAATGATTTTGATACCCAAGACCTTAGTATAAAGTAGAATGGAATATTAAGATTCTTTCTTGTCTATCGTAATTGTGCTTTTCAAAATAGAAAAGCACAATTCATAGGAAATAAAAAAAATCTTACGAATTCAATTCAATATCAATAAATCTAAATTTCAATAGATATAAAAAAAAGAAAATATACAATACTGAGTACTTCGAATCAAGTAGACAGAAAGATTTTTCTTTTTCTATTACCTAGCTCTAACTAATAATAACTAATAAGGAAAAGTGAAATAAAATATAATACACAATACTTTGGAAGTTCTTTGAAACATATCAATTAAGATTTTTCCAAGACTTTTTTTTGTGCAACAAAGAAACTTTTTGACTGTCCGGTGGAAATAGATTTAGCTAAAGAAAAAGCTTTTACTGCCTCTAAAGATCCTTTTTTTTTCCAAAGATTTCTACGAATATGCTTTTTTGACATAGAAGTACGTTTTTTTGGAACTGCCATTCAAAAGGTAATTGACTCCTTTTTTTTTATCGTTGTATGTGAAAGACATATATTGTTCAAAAAATAATTACTTTTTCTTAGTTATTATCTATATTTAATTCCATAAATTCCAAAAATCCTTCAATAATATCATAACATAAATAAGAAAATAAAAAGATTCTAAAATGATTCTATTTGATAGACAAAGATTCTTTGAATAATTGCATAATGTAAATAATGTAATAATTACATATCTATTTATTTTTTCTTTTTATTTTGATAAATTAATATGTAATGTATATGCATTGTAATGTATATGTATTGTAATGTATATGTATAATGTAATATTAATAATAGATTTATATAATATATAATTAGTGTATTAATTTAAGTATTAATGTATATTAATGTATTAATTTAATGTTATAGTTATAGTTGCAATTTATCGATTATTATATGATGATTCCCTTAACTATCCATATCTATATAGATAGAAACAGATATAACATCTCTTATGTCAATGACACAAAAGGGATATGAAATGAATGGAATTGGGATATAGATGGAATATAATGAAATAGAGCCACATTGAGGTTCCCTATGAAATGAGGCATGGAACGGAGTCACTACGAAGAAGTTCCTGGAGTTACGAAGGAAGCTTCGGACTCATATTGTTCATGGGTTGAGAACGGGAGTTGAACTCTATGAGGTCGAATCTCCCGTTGTTCCTCAATAGCTCAGTGGTAGAGCGGTTGGCTGTTAACTGACTGGTCGTAGGTTCGAATCCTACTTGGGGAGATTAGATTCATTCTTCATGAAAGAATGAAGAATTGAATGAAAGGGCTCGCTTTGACCGTTAGGAGTAGGTAACTCGTTCCCTGTCTTTGTTTCTATTGCATTCTATCTCATCGTATCACATTC